GGTTAAAAAGATAAATCCTAGACTAATAACCCGATAACCCCAATAATCCAATTGTTGAATCAATTGCGACCTGTAATAATTTCTTGGAGAAAAGAAAGAAATATTTTGTAAAACATTTCTTCGTTCATTCATGTATTCGATTTCACCAAAGAAAAATGACTCATTTAAATTTAATAAATGATTACTCGTAGAAAAAAATTTTCTCTTTTTTCGAACTGTAATGACTAGAAGTGATATTGATAATAATGATCCACATAAAAGGGCCGCATAGCCTAATATCATCATACTTACGTGCATTAGTAGCCACTCCGATTGAAGAGCGGGCACTAATATTGTAGATTCGTGTATTTCAGTTAAAAGACCTGAAGTAGCAAAGCCCTGGGAAAAAATAGCACTTGGACCAATTATTGTGCTTAGAATATTTTGATTTTTTTTGAAATATGGAACTATATGAATAAGGGAAAAACTCCATGAAAGAAAGAGTAAGGATTCATATAAATCACTTAGTGGAAAATGTCCCGAATAAATCCAACGAGTAATTAATAATCCTGTTATACAGAAAAAAGTCATTATCATGCCCTTTTCGGATGAGTCATATAGTTTTACGATTCCATCGATTAAAAAGGTTATCAAATGAATTGTAATTATAATTGAAACGACCGAAAAAGAAATATGAGTTAATATATGCTCTAAGGTTGAAAATATCATAAAAATAAAAGGAGTCCCTTAAATTATAAATAAAATCGAAATCGGGAATTGAATTCATTAATTCATTTTCATTATAGGATCTATTTACTTTTTTTAGGAGATGACATGCCGCCACTCGGACTCGAACCGAGATGCTCTAGCACTGCTTCCTAAGAGCAGCGTGTCTACCGATTTCACCATAGCGGCTTGCCTTGAACTCATAATAGCCTATGAATAAGCAATCGTCTAGATTTAAGAATTCAATTTGGTTCAATATTTTTTAGGAAAGATTCAAATTGATGAATAAACAGGTATTTGAAGGTTCATTATTTGAATTTTTATTTATTTATTTGATTTCAAAAATTGAAACCAAAAAATCCATTTTAGAAATGAAAAAAAAAAATAAGTAAGAAAGTTGCACAAAAAAGAAAACTTTATCTTATATTACAAATAGGTTGATGGGGAAAATAATACTCCCCGCCTTGGAAATGAGAAAATATACTAAAAATAAAATTTAGTATCTTGTGTTTTTTTGTTTTTGAATTCGGTAAGGTAAACAGAAGAATTCTTATTCTACATATTCTAAGAGCGGAACGATTTTCATTTCCTATTGATTAACTCAATAGGAAATGAAAATTGGGAATTGGATTTTCGAAATGAGTCAATTTTTGAGTCAGGTCGATTTAGATTATTCCAACATGTTATGTTTTATTACTTATTTTATTTGTTTGTCGCACAAAAAAACTTTTTGAATTTCCGGTAGAAAGAGATTTCCCTAAGGAAAACGCTTTTAAGGCTGCCCAATACCCCTTCCTTTTCCAAAAATTTTTACGAATACGCTTTTTTGATGCAGAAGTACGTTTTTTTGGAACTGCCATTTAAATAAAAATTAAGAGATTACTCATTGGTATAGCTGGATGTGAAAGACATCTATTGTTTAAAAAAATCTGCGCTTTTCGAATTTTATATATTTGTTTTCTAGATAATATTTTATTTCTAAAAATCGAAAAGAATAGATAAGATGGATGAAAGATATGGGAAAATCGCATAAAATATTACTCATTTCTAAATCTAAAAATAGAAAAAAAAAGACGAATATTTTTAGTAACTTGTCAAAGTCGGGAAAAATATGCCTAATTTGACTGGAATTTGAAAACTCCAAGGATACTAGTAATTAATCTCTTTCTTTCATATGATTTGACCAATTGGAATTTCTTGATTTGAATATTTGAAGTATTTAACAGAAACTTACAAAGAATAAGCAAAAAGAAATAAAAATTCAACAATTATATTTAAGTTAGTGCATATCTTCATTTCTTTATTGACTCCTTTCAAAAGAAGTAAGGTCCGGTGAATCGGAAACAATTAATATTAATTAAGAATTAAAAAACTTTTTTATGGAACAGACATATCAATATGCGTGGATTATACCTTTCCTTCCACTTCTAGTTACTATGTTAATAGGAGTGGGACTTCTACTTTTTCCGACAGCAACAAAAAGCCTTCGTCGTATGTGGGCTTTTTCGAGTATTTTATTGTTAAGTATAGTCATGATTTTTTCAACTAATCTGTCTATTCAGCAAATAAATAGCAGTTCTATCTATCAATATGTATGGTCTTGGACCCTCGATAATGATTTTTCTTTAGAATTTGGCTACTTGATCGATCCACTTACTTCTATTATGTTAATGTTAATCACTACTGTTGGAATTATGGTTCTTATTTATAGTGATAATTATATGGCTCACGATCAAGGATACTTAAGATTTTTTGCTTATATGAGTTTTTTCAATACTTCCATGTTGGGATTAAT